AATTCAGTGCCTGAAAAAGGGCTATTATGATATAATAGATTATGTGTAAATTTACACCTTTATTGTGGATTTAAGAATTAAACTTAACCCTTAAAATCCAAAATTTTATATGCCTTATACAACTATCCACAAAAAGATAAGCTAAGTAAGCTATTAGGTTCATACCCTATGAATAGAAGTTAAGATCTTCTTCTTTTTAATTAAAATAAATTCAAGAATAATATTATTTACTACAACAATATTGATAGGTATTTTGATATCAATTAGATCAAATAATTGAATTATAATATGGTGTGGGTTAGAAATTTCATTAATTTCAATTATTCCTTTAATAGTTTCCAAATTAGTTGCCTCATCAGAATCAACAATAAAATACTTCATCATACAAAGAGTTAGTTCAACAATGTTAATACTTAGAATATTAGTTATAGTTATAAGGGGAGATTATAACTATAACTATCTAATAATAACAGCATTGCTAATTAAAATAGGAGTTGCACCATTCCACAATTGAGTACTAACCGTGGTTGAAGGATTAGATTTAATTATAATTTATATAATTTTAACTATCAATAAAATTGCGCCTATCACTTTGATAAGATACACAACAAAAAGATTAATATTAATTATCTTGTTAACAGTAATTACCGGGAGCTTATTGGGTTTAAACCAAAATTCTGTAAAAAAAATAATTGGGTACTCATCAATTTTTAATATAGGATTTGTAATATCAGTGCTAAAATATAACTGAATATGGATTATATACATATTTATATATTCAATATTGTTAATGATATTATTAATACTACTACATAAAAATAAAATTTTATTAATGAATCAAATAACTTTTATTGAATTATTAACAAATAAATTATCTATATGGATAGTATTATTATCAATGGGAGGTTTACCTCCTTTAATTGGATTTTCAATTAAATACATAGTTATATTATATATAATTTCAATAAAAATACTAGCAACAATAGCAATAATATTAATAACATCACTTATCATTATATTTTTCTATTTACGAATAACATTCTTAGGAACTATAAATTATTCAATAATTGTTATAACAAAAATATTTCAATTAAATGAAATATCAATGTTAATTTTATTAATTAACCTAATTACACTACCATCAATTATAATAATAAAAATATTTACTTAAAAATTAATAAAGATTGAAGACTTTAAGTTAAATAAACTATTAGCCTTCAAAGTTGGAAATACTTAAGCCTAGGGTAAGTCTTAGAACTTGGTCATCATTAGGTTTGCAACCCAATATTTTTATTAAAATATAAGACTTAAATTAATACTAAAAGGATTATTATTCCATAAATGTATTTACAGTACACCACTTTAGATTCAGCCACATTAGTTATACAAATGAATAAGTGGTTATTTTCTACTAACCATAAAGATATTGGAACAATATACTTCATTTTCGGTATATGAGCAGGAATATTAGGAATAATGTTAAGAATAATTATTCGAATTGAATTAGCTCAACCAGGACCGTTTATAAATAATGATCAAGTATATAATGTAATTGTGACATCTCATGCATTCATTATAATTTTCTTTATAGTAATACCAATTATAATTGGGGGTTTCGGAAATTGACTTATTCCACTGATAATTGGTGCACCAGATATAGCATTCCCACGAATAAACAATATAAGATTTTGACTTTTACCTCCATCTTTAACTTTATTAATTATGAGATCAATTATTGAAATAGGAACAGGAACAGGATGAACTGTTTATCCACCTTTATCAAGAAATATGGCYCACGCAGGTGCAAGAGTAGATTTAACAATTTTTTCTCTTCATTTAGCAGGAATTTCATCAATTCTAGGTGCAGCTAATTTTATTACTACAATTCTTAATATACGAACAAAAATTATAACACTAGATCGAACACCTTTATTTGTCTGATCAGTATTTATTACAGCCATTCTACTATTATTATCATTACCTGTACTTGCAGGAGCAATTACTATATTACTAACAGATCGAAATTTAAATACTTCATTTTTTGACCCTGCAGGAGGTGGTGACCCAATTTTATATCAACATTTATTTTGATTTTTTGGACACCCTGAAGTTTACATTTTGATTCTACCAGGATTTGGGTTAATTTCTCATATTGTAACTCAAGAAAGAGGTAAATCTCAATCATTCGGATATATTGGTATAGTATACGCAATAATATCAATTGGATTATTAGGTTTTGTAGTATGAGCACACCATATATTTACTGTAGGTATAGATGTAGATACACGAGCATACTTCACTTCGGCAACAATAATTATTGCTGTGCCTACCGGAATTAAAGTATTTAGTTGACTGGCAACAATAAACGGAATCAATATTAAAAAAAGAACATCTTTATTATGAGCATATGGATTCGTGTTCTTATTTACAATTGGAGGATTAACTGGAATTATTCTATCAAATTCATCAATTGATGTAATTTTACACGACACTTACTATGTAGTAGCACATTTCCACTATGTACTATCAATAGGTGCAGTATTTGCAATTATAGCAGGAATTATTCACTGATACCCTTTATTCACAGGATTAACTATAAATCCTAAATGACTAAAAATACAATTTACAATAATATTTTTAGGTGTTAATTTAACATTCTTCCCACAGCATTTTTTAGGATTAAGAGGGTTCCCTCGACGATACTCAGATTATCCTGACACTTATATATCATGAAATATTATATCTTCAATTGGAAGAACTATATCATTAATTAGAGTGTTGGTAATAATATTCATTTTATGAGAAAGAATAATAGCAAAACGAACAATAATATTAGTATTAAATAATAATTCTTCAATTGAATGATTTCAAAAGACTCCACCTGAAGAACATTCATACACTGAGCTTCCATTAATTATAAAATAATCTAATATGGCAGAACTATATGCATCAAGCTTAAGATTTGTTTATAAATAATAATATTTTATTAGAAATAGCAACTTGATCAAATTTAAGATTTCAAAATGCGAATTCACCTATTATAGAACAATTAATTATATTTCATGATCACACAATAATAATTATTATAGCAATTACAATTACAGTAGGGTATATAATAATATTAATTTTAATGAAATCATTTAATAATCGATTCATAATAGAAAATCAAATAATTGAATTAATTTGAACAATTTTACCAGCAGTAATGTTAATTTTTATTGCAATACCTTCACTAAAAATTCTTTATATAATTGAAGAAACTACTAAGCCTATAATTTCTATTAAAGCAATTGGACACCAATGATATTGATCTTATGAATATTCAGATTTCACAAAAGTAGAATTTGATTCATATATAAAACCATCTAGAGATGTTAAAACAAATCAATTTCGACTTTTAGAAACTGATAACAAATTAATTATTCCATATAATATACAAACTCGAATATTAATATCATCCACTGATGTTTTGCATTCATGAACAATTCCAGTACTAGGAATTAAAGTTGATGCATCACCTGGACGAATTAATCAAGGAAATATAAATATAAGACGACCAGGCCTTTATTATGGTCAATGTTCAGAAATTTGTGGAGCAAACCATAGATTTATACCAATTTTACTTGAAAGTATTAACATAAATAGATTCATTAAATGAATTAAAATATATTCATTAGATTTCTTAAATGCAAGAATTGGTCTCTTAAACTAAAATATGGTATATTAGCAAATATCTCTAATGAATGAAGATTTAGTTTAAAAAAACATTTATTTGTCAATTAAAAAATACTATATTAAAGTAATCTTTTTGCCACAGATAGCACCAATTTGATGAACAATATTAAGAATAATATTCTTATTAAGAATAATAATATCTATACAAATATTATATTTTAATTACAACAAATTTTTTAAAAAAAAAAATTTAAAAAATAAAATCAATTACTATTGAGTATGATAACTAATTTATTTTCAACATTTGACCCATGTACAGGAATACTTTCAATAAATTGAATAAGTACATTTATTTTCCTAATTTTAATACCAATAAAAATATGAATTTTACAAAATAAATTATCAATTATATTTAAATCATTATTAGAAACATTAAATAATGAAATATYTCTTTTAATAAAATATAAGGGAACAAATTTAATTACAATTAGATTATTTATATTTATTTTAATTAACAACTTAATAGGGTTAGTACCATATATTTTTACCTCGTCTTCACACTTAGTATTTTCACTATCCATAGCACTACCTCTATGAATATCATTAATATTATTTGGTTGAATTAACAAAACGAACTCAATATTTTGTCATTTAGTACCAACAGGAACACCTAATATTTTAATACCATTTATAGTAATAATCGAAACTATTAGAAATATTATTCGACCTGGATCACTTGCTGTACGATTAACAGCAAATATAATTGCAGGACACTTATTAATAACTCTATTAGGTAACAATTCTTCAATAACTATAATAATTACATTAATAACTATCTTTATAAGATTAATAATTTTTGAACTTGCAGTAGCAATAATTCAATCATATGTATTCATAACATTAATAACTTTATATTCAAGAGAAATTTAATAATGAATAATCACCCATTTCACCTCGTTGACAAAAGACCATGACCAATTACTGGTTCAGTAGGATTAATAACAACGTTAACAGGATTAACAGCATGATTTCACATATCCATTATTAAAACTATAATTATAGGAACACTAATTATTATTCTAACAATAATTCAATGATGACGAGATGTAATTCGAGAAGCAAGATTTCAAGGACTACACACAAAGAAAGTTGTTATTTCAATGAAGTTAGGAATATTATTATTTATTTTATCAGAAGTGTTCTTTTTTTTGAGTTTTTTTTGAGCATTTTTTCACAGAAGACTAGCTCCTACAATAGAAATTGGAATAAAATGACCCCCTATAGGCATTTTATCATTTAACCCAATTAATATTCCAATATTAAATACTATAATTTTATTAAGATCAGGAATTACAATTACATGAGCACATAATGCRTTATTAAAAAAAAGATATAATAAAATAAATCAAGCAATATGAATAACAATTTACCTAGGATTRTATTTTTCAATTCTTCAAGCATATGAATATATTGAGTCCCCATTTACAATTGCTGATTCTGTATATGGGGCAACATTCTTTTTAGCAACGGGATTTCACGGATTACATGTAATTATTGGAACAATTTTTATTTTAGTATCAACATTACGAAATAAATATTTGCATTTTTCAAAAATACATCATGTAGGATTTGAAGCATCTGCATGATATTGACACTTTGTAGATGTAGTATGATTATTTTTGTACATAAGAATGTACTGATGAGGAAATTATTTATTTAATATAAAAAGTATAATAAGCTTCCAACTTAAAAGTTTCTAAAGAAAATAAATAATTAATTTAATAATAAAACACTTAATTGTAATTATTTTATTAATAATAATTATAATGTTAATAATAATATTATTAGCAAAAAAAACTATTATAGATTGACAAAAATCAACACCATTTGAATGTGGGTTTAACCCAATAACATTTAAACGAATATCATTTTCGGTACACTTTTTCTTAATTGCAGTTATTTTTTTAATTTTTGACATTGAAATTATTATTGTATTACCAATAACATTAACCTTAAAAAGATCAATAATTGTTACGTGAGTAACAACATCAACAATATTTATTGCAATTCTAATTATAGGTTTATACCACGAATGAATTAACGGAATATTAAAATGAACAAACTAGGATTATATTTAATTATAATATTTGATTTGCAGTCAAAAGGTGTTGAAAAAACTAATCTTAACAAAGAAGTAAAAAATTACATTTAGTTTCGACCTAAATAAAGGATTATTATCCCATGTTTTAGTTGAAACCAAATTAGAGGTATTTTATTGTTAATAAAAAAAATGAATAAATAGTTCCATCTAAGAGAGTTCATGAAAGAAAATAGCTGCTAACTAATTTTCTAAGCGGTTTAAATCCGTTTAACTCTTATTCATATAGTTTATAAAACATTTTACTTTCATTAAAAAAAAAGATAAAAATATCTTATGAATTTATTTTAAGAAAAATATCACCTTTATATCTTCAATATAAAACTCTTAAAATTTAAGCTATTAAAATAAATAAAAATAATAAATCAAACTATAAAACCAAGCAAAAAAATCTTCATATTACCAAGCATATAATACTGTATAAAGTTAGAACTTTTCAATAAATAAATAGATAATCCAATAGGACCATAATATTCACCTCAATTTAAAGAATTATTATAATAGTAACAAAAATTATATAAATATGTATATAAATAATTAAAATAACTATATATTATTCACATATTGGAAAATAAATAATAAAAAATTCTTATAACAAAAGATTTTATAAAAAACAATTCAGTACCTAAAATAAAACCTATAAATACAAAAATAACAGATATTAACCTTAAATAAAAAGGAATAATAATAAATCTTAAATCTAAATTAATTAATCACATAACCCCACAACCAAAAAAAACTGAAAAAACTGATAAAAAGAAAATTCTATAACTTATAAAGCAATAATTATCCTTAATTAAATTTAAAGAAAAACTCCTATAATCACAAAGCAACGAATAGTAAAATAAACGAATTCTGTAACAAGCAGTTAACCCTAAACAAATATAAAATAAAATGAATACAAAAAAATTAATATAGTTTATTAACATTAATTCAACAATTATATCCTTTGAATAAAACCCGGATAAAAAAGGAAAACCACATAATGCTAATGAAGAAACATTAAAACAAGAAGTAATAAAGGGTAAAAGATTTCTAACAGATCCTATTATACGAATATCTTGATTATTATTTATATAGTAAATAATAACCCCAGCACAAAGAAAAAGTAAAGACTTAAAAACAGCGTGAGTTATTAAATGATAAAATGATAAATTAACTAATCCTATAAATAAAGATCTTATTATTAAACCCAATTGTCTTAAAGTAGATAAAGCAATAATTTTTTTTAAATCAAATTCATAATTAGCACAAAAAGAAGATATAAATATAGTTAATAAACTAATAAATAATATAAATATATTATTAAAATGAAATTGATTAAAAAAACGAATCAAAAGATAAACACCTGCAGTTACTAAAGTAGAAGAATGAACTAAAGAAGAAACAGGTGTAGGAGCTGCTATTGCAGCAGGAAGTCAGGAAGAAAAAGGAATTTGAGCACTCCTGGTAAAAGAAGAAATAATTAATATATAGAAAATATAATTATTATAAAAATTTAAATAAAATATAAAATGTCATCTACCATAAGATATTAATCAACAAATACAAATTAATAAACCAATATCTCCTAAACGATTTGTTAAACAAGTAATTATACCAGACAAATAACTCCTTGTAGAATTATAATAGATAACTAGACAATAAGAAATTATACCTAATCCGTCTCAACCTAATAAAATTCTTAAAAGATTAGGACTAATTAATATTAAAATCATTCTTAAAACAAAAAGAATTACTAAAAAAAGAAATCGATTTCTAGAGTAACTTTTAATACCTATATAATCAGAACTATACAAAATTACCATAGAAGAAATAAATAAAACTAAAGAAATAAATATTAAAGAAATTCAGTCCAAAATTAATATGTAATAAATACCAAAGGAATTTATTATAAAAATTTCTCATTCTAAAAAAACTGAATAATTATTAACCAAAAATAACAAAGAAAAAAAAAAAAAAAAAAAAAAAAGAGAGAGCATAATATAAAATCAATACAAGTAAAAATTTAATTTTAACAAACTAAAACCAGATTTAGGTTCCAAGAACCCACAATTCTTTATTTTAATTATAAACTATTTTAGTATTAAAAAATAAAATTTAAACCCAATATTAAAAATAATAGAGGTAATAAATGAACAAGTGTCAACAAAAACTCTCGAGCCGATCCAATGTTAAAAGAATAGAAGCAATGAGAAACTCCATGCTGAATATAGCTATACAAAAAATATCTAAAGCAAGCAGAAAAAAATGAAATAAAAATAAAGTAAAAAAAAGAATTACTTCAATAAAATATTATTCTATTAATAATAAATATTTCTCTAAAAAAATTTATTCTAGGAGGACAACTCATATTAAATATACAAAATATAAACCAAAAAAAAGATATACTTGGTATTAAATTAATAACACCTTTATTTAAAAAAAATCTACGACTCAAATAACGTTCGTAAGAAAAATTTGCTAAACAAAATAATCCTGATGAACAAAGACCATGAGAAATTATTATTAAATAAGAACCAACTAACCCTCATTTTCTCATAGTTAATAAACCAATTAAACATATACCTATATGTGCTACAGATGAATAAGCAATTAAACACTTTACATCACCCTGTGTTAAACATACTAATCTAACTAAAATACAACCAATTAAACAAAATGAATATCAGATATATCTATAAGACAAAAATGTATATTCACATAAAGTTATAAAACGAATGAAGCCGTATCCACCAATCTTAAGCAATAAACCAGCTAAAATTATAGAACCAGAAACAGGAGCTTGAACATGAGCTTTAGGAAGCCAAAAATGAACCATAAATATAGGTAACTTAACTATAAAAGCAAAAATAATAAATATATGAATAATAAATCTACAAGGAATATAATATTTTATATCAAAATAAAATGTTATTCTAGTTATTATTAAATAAATAATAATCAATAAAAAAGGTAAAGAAGCAAATAAAGTATAAAAAAATAAATATAAGCCAGAAATTAATCGTTCAGGCTGATAACCCCAAATATAAAGCAATAATAATAAAGGAATAAGACTAAATTCAAAGAAAAAATACATAATTAATATATTTAAAGTTCTAAATACCAAAATAAGACATAAACATAAAATTAAATTAATAATTAAAAAAAAAGTCTCTAAAAAGGAGTTATTAATTAAATTTCTAGAAATAACTATTAAGGAAACAATTATTAGACTTAAAATAATAAGTCCATAAGAATAAAAATCCAAACCATAATTATAAGAAATTAAAGAAAAAAAAGAATACTTAGGAAAGTTAATAATTAAAACTATTAAAAACAAAATCATAAACTGAAATAAATTTCAAGATCCTTTTTTTAAAAAAAAAAGGATTATAAAAAATATATAAATAAAYATGCTTATCATAAAAATATACTCATTAAAAAATCGTTTCCATGACAACGAATCAAATAAACTAAAATTCTGAGTCCTAATACAGCTTCACAAACATAAAAAGTCATTATAATTAAATACAAATAAAAGCTATAATTTATTATTAAGCAAAATGTTATAATTAATAAAAGCAAGGATAGAACTACAAATTCTAAACTAATTAAACATARAAGGATATGTTTTCGAATTAAAATTAAGCTAAATAAACCTATAAAAAATATATATAATAAAAAAAAATTCATTAGTTTTAATATTTTAAAAAAAAATAATGACTTTGTAAGTCAATAATAAGATTAAATATCTTTTAAAACTTCAGCCAAATATTATTATACATCATAATCTTCCAAAGATTATATTTTATTTAAACTATTAGCTGAAATTAAATTTTTATTAATAAAAATTACAATATTCACCTCATCTATTATTTTATTTATAAACCACCCCATRTCAATAGGATTAATATTAATAATTCAAACCATTACAATTATTATATTTATAAATAAAATTTTAACTACATCATGATTTGCTATAATTACATTCATAATAATAATAGGAGGATTACTTATTATATTTATATATATAAGTAGAATTGCTTCAAACGAAAAATTTAAACTAAAATTAAATTTAATTTTAATAATAATTGTCGTATTAGTAATTCAAGATGAAATAATAATACAAAATCAAATTAATGAAATACAGGAAATAAATGACACAAAAAATATTGAACTATCATTAACCAAAATTTATAACCAAAAATCAATAATATTAACTATTTTAATAGTRTTATACTTATTATTAACAATAATTTCAGTAACTAAAATAGTTAAACATCATAAAGGACCATTACGAACTAATTACTAATGAATAAACCAATACGAAAAACCAATCAATTAATTAAAATTATTAATTATTCAATTTTTGATTTACCTGCACCAATTAATCTATCTGCATGATGAAATTTCGGAGTATTATTAGGAATGTGCTTAACAATTCAAATTTTATCAGGAATTTTGCTATCAATACACTATACAGCAGACATCAAAATAGCATTTGATACAATTAGACATATTACACGTAACGTTAACTATGGATGATTAATACGAACTCTACACTCAAACGGAGCATCTTTATTTTTTATTTGTTTATATATTCATACTGGACGAGGTATTTATTATGGATCTTACAARTATAACAAAACTTGAATTCTAGGAGTAATATTAATATTAATAACAATAGCAACAGCATTCTTAGGATACGTGTTACCCTGGGGTCAAATATCATTTTGAGGGGCTACAGTAATTACAAATCTATTATCAGCCATTCCTTATATCGGGAGAATAATAGTTAATTGACTTTGAGGAGGATTTGCTGTTGACAATGCAACACTATCTCGATTTTTTAGATTACATTTTTTATTACCATTCATCATCTTAATATTAACAATTATCCATATTTTCTTCCTACACTTGACCGGATCAAATAACCCAATTGGATTAAATTCAAATATTGACAAAATTCCATTTCACCCATATTTTTCTATTAAAGACATTATAGGGGTAATAATAATTATAAGAATTCTATTAATTGTAAACTTAAATAGACCTTATATATTATCAGATCCTGATAACTTTATTAATGCAAACCCAATAGTTACACCAATTCACATTCAACCAGAATGATACTTTTTATTTGCATATGCTATCTTACGATCAATTCCTAACAAATTAGGAGGAGTTATTGCATTATTCTGCTCAATTTTAATCTTAATAATTCTACCAATTTCAATAAAAATAAAATTTAAAAGAATTTCTTTTTATCCTTTAAGACAATATATATACTGAATATTTATTATATTAGTTATTTTACTTACATGAATTGGAGCACGACCAGTGGAATTGCCTTATACAACTACGGGGGTAATACTAACAGTATTATATTTCACATATTTCATTATAGACCCAATAGTAGTAAAGATATGRGATAAAATTATTTACTAGTTGTTTAGCTTATAATAAAGTATTTACTTTGAAAGTAAAAGAAAGATATAGACATTTAACATCTTTACAAAAAAAAATGATATAAAAATAACAACTTTAAGAAAATAAAAAACAAAATATAATTTAAAGAAATAGGTAAATAACACTTCCATGCTAAATATATAAGTTTATCATAACGATATCGTGGTAGTGAGCAACGAACTCAAACAAACAAAAAACAAATTGAAATAATCCTCAAAAAAAAGAAAAAAGATAAGAAATTTCCACCTAAAAAAATTAAACAAGAAATTAATCTTATAAAAATAATTCTTGAATATTCAGAAATAAATAACAAAGCAAATCCACCAGAACCATATTCTACATTAAATCCTGAAACCAATTCACTTTCCCCCTCAGAAAAATCAAAAGGGGAACGGTTTGTCTCGGCTAATCTACAAGAAAATCAACAAAAAAAAATAGGTAAAGAAAAAAAAATAAATCAATTTATTCTTTGTAAAAAACTAAAATTAATTAAATTATAACCATCACATAATAAAAAAAAACTCAATAAAATTATTGAAAGAGATACCTCATAAGAAATAGCTTGAGAAACTCTACGTATACACCCTAATATTGAATAAATTCTATTAGAAGATCAACCACAAATAATTAAGCTATAAACACCCAAACTAGAAATACATAAAAAAAATAAGAATCCATAGTTAAAATCGATAACATTAACATAATAAGGAAATAATAACCAAATAAATAAAGATTGAATTAAACTTAATACAGGACAAATATAATAAATAAAAAAATTAGAATTTTTTGGATAATATTGTTCCCTTATAAATAATTTTATACCATCTCTGAATGGCTGCAAAAGACCTAAAACACCAACTTTATTAGGGCCTTTACGAATATGTATAAAACCCATAATYTTGCGCTCCAATAAAGTAAAAAACCCAACAGAAATTAAAATTATAATAAATAAAATAAAACAAGTAATATAATAAATTAATGAATGTGATTAAAATCACTTATTTAAATTCTAAACTTAATACAATAATTAATTCTGCCAATTCATTAAAATAAATATTAGTAAAAATATAGTAAATGGTCCTTTCGTACTAAATTACTTTAATAAATTTAAGATAGAAACCAACCTGGCTTACACCGGTTTGAACTCAAATCATGTAAGAATTTAAAAGTCGAACAGACTTAAAATAACAAATACTTCTTCATTAATTAATCTTAATTCAACATCGAGGTCGCAAACTTATATATAGATATGAACTCCCCATAAAAATTACGCTGTTATCCCTAAGGTAACTTAATCTTTTAATTAAGAATTTAATACAAAAAAATCATAAATTAATGAAAATTAAAAATAAAGTTTATTTTATTAATCACCCCAATAAAATTTAAATTCTAATAATAATTTTTAAATAATAAAAAATAAAAAAAATTAAATAAAGTTCTATAGGGTCTTTTCGTCCCAAAAGATTTATTAAGCTTTTTTACTTAAAAATAAAATTTAAAAAATAAAATTAATAAAATAAATTTCTCATTTAATCTTTCATTCTAGTCCTCAATTAAAAGACTAATTATTATGCTACCTTTGTACAGTTAAAATACTGCAGCCATTTAAATAATCATAGGGCAGAATTTACTTTTAATAATAACTAAAAGAAATGTTTTTGTTAAACAGTTGAAAATTATATTTGCTGAATTCATTTAATATTAAATTAAAATTTTACTAATTAATCCAAGATTTAAAATAAATTATAAATAAATAAATATTTTTAATAAAAAAATAAATTAAACAAAATTATTATTAAAACAATTAAATATATTAATAACTAAATAAAAAATTTAAAAATTAAAAAAAATGAAACAATAAAAATTATATTTAAATATAAAGCTTATCCCTAATAAAATAAAATTTTCTTAAATAAAAAATTTAAAATTAAATTTAGTCTTAAAAAACCAGATATAATAAAAATCGAATAGAATATCTCTACTAAAAAAAAATTAATTTAATTTTTGCAATAAATAAAATAAAAATTTAATTGACCTATTTATTTCGGGAAAAAAATATTTATAAAAAAATTAAATTACCCTGATACAAAAGGTACTAAAAAATTAATAAATAAATATAAAATATTCCAATAAAGAAATTTTAAACAATAATTATTATTATACTAAAAATTTAATGAAATAAATAAATAACTAATAAAATAAATTCAGAAAGAATATAATAATTTTCTTATTAATGTAAATAATTAGCTTTAAATAAGCTACATTCTGAACTTTCTAACTTCACTTTCCAGTAAAGTTACTTTGTTACGACTTATCCCAATTTAAAATGAGAGTGACGGGCAATATGTACATAATTTAGTGTAAATATTCAATAAAATAAATTAATTATATTTACTATTAAATTCTATTAAAAAAAATTTGATGAAAAATAATTTAATAATTATTTAAAATTAAAGTAACCCAAATTCACTTAATAAAAACTGCACCTTGACCTAATATATATTTAAAGATAAACAAAGAAAATATTTTTAAAAAACATTCCAAATTATAGAGATATACAAATAAGTTATTAAGTAAAATATATCGTGGTTTATCAATTAAAAACCAGGTTCCYCTAAGAAAATAAATAACCGCCAAATTCTTTGAGTTTAATAGTTCATAGCTAAGAATATTCAAGATTTAATTTTAAATAAAACAATAACAGGGTATCTAATCCTGGTCTAAAAATTAAACTTATTAAAATTTATTAAAAGAATTAGTTTAAAAAATAAATTCCACCTTAAATTTTAAATTTTAATATTCAACAAAAAAAAATAATTAAAACCTATTATATTGATTTAAATAAATTGTATAACCGCGAATGCTGGCACAATATTAATCTAATTTAATTTAATATCTTAATAAAAATAAAGTTAATTAATAATTCTTATTACTGAAAAATTAATATTAAAAAAGAATCATATAATTATTTTAAATAAACAATAAACTAAGCAAGAATAAAACTTATAAATAAGCTAAAAGAATAATTTAATGAACATTTATATTTAAATAATTATTGTTAATAATAAATAATTAAAAATCAAGTATAAAACAATTTTTCTAAAGAATATTTATATTATAAAACACTTAGTTAACAGTTAAAGAATATATTAAATATTTTCCTCCTGGTAAAATAAATTATGAATAAGTAACGATAGGGAGAATATCAGATTTACTTATTAACATAATTATAATATATTTTAATATAAAACTGAATCATAATATAATATTAAAATAATAATTATAGAATGAATATATTAATAAATAAACTATATTATATATTGATAAAATAAATATATTATAATAATTTAAATATAATTATTAATAAACTATATTAATTATTAATAATAATATTATACAAATAATAATCTTAAAACATTTTATTTTTATAAAACACTTAATTAAAAGTTAAAGAATATATTAAATATTTTCCTCCTGGTAAAATAAATTATGAATAAGTAACGATAGGGAGAATATCAGATTTACTTA